AATACCTTGCTTACGTATCATTGGAAAGTGCATTAACATAAATACGGCAGTAAGAAGAGGTAATACAAAAGTGTGTAAACTATAAAAACGAGTTAAAGTGGATTGTCCTACACTAGCACTTCCACGTAATAACTCTACCAAAGGTGATCCTATTCCAGGAATAGCGTCCGGTACACCTGTTACAATTTTGACTGCCCAATAACCAATTTGGTCCCAAGGTAAGGAATAACCCGTTACGCCAAAAGATGCGGTCAATACAGCAAGAACCACACCTGTAACCCAAGTCAATTCACGAGGTTTTTTAAAGCCCCCCGTGAGATAGACGCGAAATACATGTAAAATCATCATTAGAACCATCATACTTGCCGACCAGCGATGAACTGATCGAATTAACCAACCAAAGTTAGCTTCAGTCATTATGTATTGAACCGAAGCAAAAGCCTCAGTAACGGTCGGACGATAGTAAAACGTCATCGCAAATCCCGTAGCTACTTGGACTAAAAAACAAGTAAGCGTAATTCCTCCTAAACAATAAAAGAGATTGACATGCGGAGGGACATATTTACTAGTTATATCATCTGCAATCGCCTGAATCTCGAGGCGTTCTTCGAACCAATCATAGATTTTATTGAGATAGGGAAAACTCGGGAGACCCCCCCCCCTCCGAGAACCGTATAGGAGAATTTCATCTCGTACAGCTCAAACAGAACCACTCAAATAATAGTTAAAAGAAATAGATATATGGAATAGAAATTTTGTATTCTTAATCCTATAGATATAGAGTTCTAAAATGCAACAATCTTCTCTAAAGATGACTAACTCTAGTTAAAAATAAAAACCTTAAGACTCTTCTTTGTGGTTAGAATGCCAAAATATCAAGTCGACTCATTCATTTCTTGGTGTTGAGAGGCCTCTTGAATTTTCTATTTAGACATTTTTTATTCTCATTAATTTGGTATTGTTGTTTCTATGTACTCTTTCGTTACTGGTTTTTTTGATTCGTGATTGATAGGAATTTTCTTGTTAAGATCCTAGAAATCGATTGAAACCTCAGATTCACACTAGACCCACGATGATTCACTAAAATCTTTAACCTAAGTTTAAGTTAAGTGCAAAGATTCTCTGAGTAAGAATCGTTGTATGATCACTGATTCAATAAATCAATCAAAATAAATAGAATGATGCAAAAGCAAAAAAAAAAAAAAAGTGTGCCTTTTGCTCAAAAAAAAGGAAAGATAGCCAAGGAGTTTGAAATAAATAAAACCTTTCCATTTCCGCCCTCGAACTCTTTCTTCTCTTTAAACTAACCCTTTTTTTTTTCAAGTTTGGTTACGAGATCTGAATATTAAGTATAAATCATAGTTGTAAAACTTCCTAATCTATTTCCTCTATTCCGTGCTTCGGATATTATACTAAATATCCGACGAGATAAAAAACCATCTCTAGCAAAGCAAGATGACAGACCCCTTCTCTGTATTATCAATAGGATTCATTATAACAAGCCGCACACTCATATTCCATAAATGCAGAAAGAAATTCCACGATCGAACTCCCAAAATCAAATAGAAAAAGAAAATAGAATTGTATAAAAAAAAAAAAAAAAAAAAATTAAAGACCAAAACCGTTCACATTGTAGTAAAAAACTGGGGCTTACTGGTCCTTGTAAATCTAATTCATTGCAATCCCATCTAGTAAAACAGAAGAATTATATATCTCTAAAATAATAGATAGGAATACCGCAAAAAGAGCCATTGCGACACCCATCAAAGGAGTAGTTCCCCATCCCGGAGCTACTTTACCATATTCCGAATTCAATGGTTTTAATAACTCCCCTACAACAGTTTGTCTTGGACCCGATCTCGAACTACCCTCAACACTTTGTGTAGCCATAACTCCTATTTTGTGTTAATTGAACTTTGTTGACTTTGTATGTCAGTTTCTATTTAATTTGAGTGTAAATAAATGATCTTATCCTAGATCCTTTGTCCTCCCTTGAAAATAATAATGGAAACAGCAACCCTAGTCGCCATCTTTATATCTGGTTTACTTGTAAGCTTTACGGGGTATGCCTTATATACTGCTTTTGGGCAACCCTCTCAACAACTAAGAGATCCTTTCGAGGAACACGGGGACTAGATGAAGTGATGAGCCTCCCAATATAGGGAGGCTCATTACTTCATCTAAAAAAATCAAATTCATCTAATAAAATCAAAACGCATTTCATTTTTTAGTTGGAACTTGGGGAGGTTCTCGAAAAAAGATAGCGAAAAAAATGATTCCTAGAGTCGAGACTAAGAGGAATGTATAAACCAATGCTTCCATAGATTCAACGGTAGTTTAGAATTATAGCTTCTATACCTGTTTATTTATTTGTTTATTTTCGACCGTCCCCCTGCCAATGCGAAAAAAGCCAAGATTGACAACAAAGACAGTGAGAAAAATCCGGTACTCTCCGTCAAATCACAAAAAAAGAGGAGAAGAAGAGAGAGCACTCTTGGAT